CGTGTGATACATGTTCCTTCTATTTCTCCAAGTAAGGCCCTTCGCATGGCAATACCGATGGTATCAGCTTGACCTTTCATAAGTGGTGACAGAATGAAACGACCATAATAAAGACGCTTACTGTCTACTCTTGATTCAACACACTTCCACTGTAGTGTTCGAGTGGATCCTGCTACTTCCTCTCGAACCATACTATACTAGTATTATTATTTGATCATTTATTTCTCTTGAAATCGGTTTAATTCTTATTTCTACACACGTCTTTTTTTAGGAGGTCGACATCCATTATGTGGCATAGGTGTTACATCACGTACGAAGCTTAATAATATACCACTTCTACGAATGGCTCGTAATGCTGCATCTCTTCCGAGACCAGGACCCTTTATCATAACTTCTGCTCGTTGCATACCCTGATCAACCACTGTACGAATAGCATTTACCGCTGTGGCTTGAGCAGCATAAGGTGTTCCTCTTCTTGTGCCTTTGAATCCAGAAGTACCGGCGGAGGCCCAAGAAACTACCCGACCTCGTACATCTGTAACAGTTATAATGGTATTGTTGAAACTCGCTTGAACATGAATAACGCCTTTTGATATTCTACGTCCATTCTTACGTGAACCAATACGCCCATTCCTACGTGAACCAATTCTTGGTATAGCTTTTGTCATATTTTATCATCTCATATTTATGAGTCAGAAATATACAAAAAGAAAAGATACGGAGATATCCATTTCATGTTAAAACAGATCCTTTACCTTATTTTTACATATATATATATTTTTTTTTTTTGAAAGTTCTTTTTTAGAAGAATTACCCTTGTCTCTGTTTATGTTTCGGATTGGAACAAATCACTATAATTCGTCCACGCCTGCGAATCAGTCGACATTTTTCACAAATTTTACGAACGGAAGCCCTTATTTTCATATTTTTTATTCCTTACCTTAATTCTGAATCCACTTCTTGGAAGAGAATAAGTCTCTTGAATTTTTTTTTTTTAACTTCGAATTGTATACCCATGGTTAAAAAAATAACCTAATCATTCGAATCTTTGTTGCGAAGTCGATAAATTATACGTCCCCTGGTTGAATCATAACGACTTACTTCAATTTTTACTCTATCTCCCGGTAGTATCCGTATAAAACTGCGGCGGATCCTCCCTGAAACATATCCTAGAATTAGATCTTCATTATCTAAACGGACCCGGAACATACCGTTGGGAAGTGATTCAGTAATTAAACCCTCATGAATCAATTTTTGTTCTTTCATTCCAGGTAACCTCCTTGAAGTATCAACTAATGGAGGAATAGTTATATAACTCACTTTTCCTCTCTATTTTACAAATAGGAAGTTAGAGATCAAATTCGGATACCAGAGGTGGAAGATTACCATATATAACACAAAATTTCTCCTCCAATTCTTTCTAGTCGAGCTTCTCGATCTGTTATTATACCTCGAGAAGTAGAAAGAATTACAATTCCCATTCCACCTAAAATCTTAGGAATTCGTTGATAGTTGGAATAAATTCGTAAGCCGGGCCGGCTGATACGCTTTAAAATGGTTCTAGTTTTATATATTCCTTTTCTGGTTTTTCTATGTCGCAGAGTTGAAACCAAGAAATATTTGTTACTCTCCTGATGTTTCCGAACGTTTTCAATAAAACCTTCTCGTAGAAGTATTTTAATAATGTTTTCGGTGATATTTGTAGATGCTATTCGAACCCTTCCTTTTTTATCCGTGTCAGCATTTCTTATAGAAGTTATTAGATCGGCAATCGTGTCCCTACCCATGACGAACTAGAATTATAGGTTCCTCCTAATTTTGATATAATCAACATGTTTCCTTTTTTTTATTTTTTTTTTTTTTTATAAAGTATATACGTGAGACACAATCTACTAATTTGATCTATTTGGTCTATTTCAGATACCCTATACTATATCATAGTCTCATCTACTACTATTTATAATACTTCGGGAGCTAATGAAACTATTTTAGTAAAATTTAACTGTCTCAATTCTCGAGCGATCGCACCAAAAACTCGAGTTCCTTTTGGATTTCCTTCTTGATCAATGACAACTGCAGCATTGTCGTCATATCGTATTATCATACCGTTTTCACGTTTGAGTTCTTTACATGTACGTACAATTACAGCTCTAATTACTTCTGATCTTTCTAGAGGCATATTGGGAACTGCTTCTTTGATTACAGCAACAATAACATCACCAATATGAGCATATCGGTGATTACCAGCTCCTATGATTCGAATACACATCAATTTTCGAGCTCCGCTGTTATCCGCTACATTCAAAAGGGTCTGAGGTTGAATCATATCATTTTTATTTCAATCTGTTATTTCAATGCAAAAGTATGAAAGAAAAAAAAGAAATATTGTCCGTCCAGAAATAAATAAACCTGCGGTTGTTTTTTCATCCCCAATACCCCTTTTTTTTTTAGTTCTACATCTCTATCCTGAAATAAGAAATTGAGTTCGTATAGGCATTTTGCGCGCAGCTATTGAGATAGCTGCTCTAGCTACAGTTTCTGATACTCCACCCATTTCATAAAGTATTCGACCCCGTTTAACAACGGATACCCAATATTCAGGGGATCCCTTCCCCGAACCCATACGTGTTTCCGCGGGTCTTACTGTAACAGGTTTGTCGGGAAATATACGTACCCATATTTTTCCACCACGACGCGCATATCGTGTCATTGCTCTTCGCCCTGCTTCTATTTGTCTAGCTGTAATCCAAGCAGGTTCAAGTGCCTGAAGAGCGTATCTGCCGAAACAAATATGATTGCCTCGACAAGATATTCCTTTCATTCTTCCTCTATGCTGTTTACGAAATCTGGTTCTTTTGGGGTTATAGTCGATGGTTGTTTCTTAATTCCATCTCTACTGCAGAACCGGACATGAGAGTTTCTTCTCATCCAGCTCCTCGCGAATGAAAGGATTCAAATTCAATAAAATAATATTATAGATACACATTAATAGGTACACATTAATAGATAATACACCAAGTAATGGCTTTTATTGATATTTAATTTCTTACATAAGAAGGAAGATGTAGATACAAGATATACAATACAGCTAGACGTGTGTGTACATTTATGTATCTTTATAGATAATGTAATGTTTCTCTTTTTTATTTTTATAACATGACGAATCCTTTCCTTATTTTTTTTTTTACCTCTATCGAATTACGACAAAAGATTGTAATCCAATAAATAGAGGTTTCGCGGGCGAATATTTACTCTTTCCTGTTTCATTCGAAGGTTCAATTCATAACCTCTCAGAATAAATCAATTTTTTCTTGGTCCGTTCCGCCATCCCACCCAATGAATTATTAGGATTCGTTTTCAATAGAAGCCTATGCAGTCACAGGTTCTGTCGTTCCCATAGCTTCTCCATTAATGGTTAGGTCCGAACTTTGCAATGGAGCTTCCAACAAAATTCGTTCCCAAGTCAATTTCCTCAGTTTTTATTAACCTGAAGGCTCTTTATTATTTTATTCTATTTTTAATTATTTCATTTTTAAATTCTTATATTTATAATTATCTTATCAGTATTGATTATAAGTATTGATGCTTTATCACACTGCCCTTTATGACGTGATTCATAGACCATACATATTGGAATCATATATCATTGATATTTTTGTTCTTTCTTTCTATCATCCTTCCATTTATCCACATCCCTTTATTTATTTTTTTTTTTTTTGCTTTACAACCCATAATCAGATCTATTTTTTGTTGAAAGAATTTCAGTTGCTACAACCATATGATAGATCCACTCATTCATATAGTGACTGTTTCTTGGGATCTCGACAATACGAAGCAATAAGTTGGTTATTAGTTTATTTTATATAATTACAAAGTTTATAGCAGGGGTCAGTTTGTTTTTTTTTTTTTGAATCCCAACTTGAAACTATAAAGAAAAAACTAACGAGTCACACACTAAGCATAGCAATTATACCAAATGATCAATCGAATTTATATTTAACCTTATAGAATTAGAATTGTTCATTTTTTTATTTTTAACGAAAAAAGAATGAAAGAGTTTGTCATTTTTTGTTTTATCACTGGACAGAATGGGAAGACAAGGTTGATTATTCCTCGTCTACAAATATCCAAATTTTTATACCTAATACTCCATAAATAGTTCGAATTGTATAGGAACAATGATCAATTTTAGCGCGAATTGTTTGTAGGGGAACTCTACCCTCTCTGATCCATTCAACACGTGCAATTTCTTTTCCGTCGATACGGCCTGCTATTTGCACTTGAATTCCTTTTGTATCTGTTTGTTCAGTTAATTCAATAGCTTTTTTCATTGCTTTTCGAAACGAAACTCTATTTTTTAATTGTAAAGCTATATATTCTGCAAGAATATTAGGTTGTCCATAAGGTTTTTCAACTCTTGTGATAGCAATGTTGAGTCTCCGGTTTACAGAATGAAACTCCTTTTGTACATTCATCTGTAATTCTTCGATTCCTCGTGTTTGCCCCTCTATTAATAAATTTGGGAATCCAATATAGATTATGACTTGGATCAAATCGATTTTTTTTTTAATTGTTATACGTGCAATTCCTTCGAAACCTGAGGATATTTTCTTTTTTTTTTGTACATAGTTCTTGATACAATTCCGTATTTTTGCATCTTCCTGTAGGCCCCCAGAATAATTTTTTGGTTGTGCGAACCAAAAGGAATGATGACTTTGAGTTGTACCAAGTCTGAAACCAAGTGGATTTATTTTTTGTCCCATATTTTTCTATTCTATTTTATTTTTCATCCATATTTTTTTTATATGAATCTAAATCTTAGATTGATCTAAAAATGATTTAGATTTATCTTTTAATACAATTGTTATATGACATGTCGGTCTTTTTATCAGATAACTACGCCCTCGAGCCCGCGGTCTTAACTTTTTCACAATAGTACTCCTATTGGCTTCGGCTTTACTAATGAATGAATCAGCTTCCTTCAAACCCATATTATGATT